ATAGAAAGTTTTAAACTTGTCTCTCATTAATATTATTTAAAGATATGAAAGAGTCAAAATGCGAAAGCTCTTCTTTGTGGTTAAATGCCAAAAAATCAAGTAAGCTCATTCGTCTTTATGTTGTGTTGATCGTTACAGGCTTCTTGAATCTTCTAGATTACCTATCTTTATTGTCTTTTTTATTTGGTATTTGTATGGAACGGGGATAGGGATTTCTTCTTGTTTTCTTTATTATTGATAGGAATTCTCTTGTTAAGACCCTACTTAACTAATCAATTGAAACCTCAGATTCATACGAGAACCACGATAATTCAATGAAACCTTCAAAGTCCAAAGTTCACTGAGTGAGAACCATTGGATCATCACTTATTCAATCAAAAAAATAGCTATAATGACTAAAAACATAAAATACAAAGAAGCGTTTGTCCTTTGATCCAAATAAGAGTTTAAAAGCAGAAAAATATTTTGATTTATTAAAGTTTATAAGATAGAACGGAAAGAAGTCCGGCTACGAGGTCTGAGTATTAAGTATGAATCATAGTTCGAATACTTTGTGATCTATTTGATCTTTTTCGTGCTCCAGATACTCGAATGAATATCCGACGAAGTAAAACCATCTTGATAAAGATGACAGACCCCATTCTCTGTACTATCCATAGGGTCAATTCTAACAAGTCACACACTCATATTCCGGAAATATACAATGCAGAAAAAAATTTCGCGGTCGAACTACCAAAGGAGAATAGGCTAAAATTGTTAGACCTACATACTTTACTTTTTTGTATCGAGCTAAAAGCTAGAACTTCAAGATTCTTCTCAGTCTAATTCACTGAAATTCCATCCAGTAGAACAGAAGAATTATAAATCTCCAAAATAATAGATAGGAATACCGCAAATAGAGCCATTGCAATACCCATCAAAGGGGTCGTTCCCCATCCAGGAGCTACTTTACCATATTCGGAATTCAACGGTTTCAATAACTTCCCTACAGTAGTGCTTCTTGGACCAGATCTAGAACTATCCTCAACAGTTTGTGTAGCCATAAATCTTATTTTGTATTCATTACGATCTGTTGACTTTGTATACCATTCCGTTGTAAATAAATGATCTTAGCATAGATCCAGTGTGGTCTTTCAATTCTATAATAATGGAAACAGCAACCCTAGTCGCCATCTTTATATCTGGGTTACTTGTAAGTTTTACTGGGTATGCTCTATATACTGCCTTTGGGCAACCCTCTCAACAACTAAGAGATCCATTCGAGGAACACGGGGACTAGTTGACGTAATCAGCCTCCAAATATTTGGAGGCTGATTACGTCAATGAAGATAATGCAAAATTATTTCATTTTTTAGTTGAAATTTTAGGTGGTTCCCGAAAAAAAATAGCGAAAAAAATTATCCCTAAAGTGGATACTAAAAGAAATGTATAAACCAATGCTTCCATAAATTTGATCGTGGTTTACAATTATAGCTTTCATACCTGTTTTGTTTACTTGGGAGTATCCCTCTGGATAAAGAAAGAAAGAAAAAGAGTCAAAGAAACGGCAGCGATTTAAATCAAGATTCCTACAGTACCCTACCTATTAAATAAAATCGCAAACAGAAACTAGAAGAAAAAAGCAATGTTGCATCAGACTGCTTGTCTTTTTGTAGTTGGATCTCCAAGTTTTTGAAATGCCCCAAATTCCACTTGAGCATCCAAATCGGGATCAATACCAGCAAAAACATCTCTGAAGAGGGTTCTAGCACCATGCCAAATGTGTCCAAAGAAGAAAAGTAGAGCAAACGAAGCATGTCCAAACGTAAACCAACCTCTTGGGCTGCTACGAAAAACACCATCGGATTTCAAAGTCGCACGATCTAATTCAAAAATCTCACCCAATTGAGCCCGTCTAGCATATTTTTTCACAGTTGCGGGATCACTATAACTCACTCCATTGAGTTCACCACCATAAAACTCAACAGTTACACCTACTTGTTCGACACTATATTTTGATTCTGCCCTTCTAAACGGGACGTCGGCTCTAACAATTCCGTCTCCGTCTACCAAAACAACCGGAAATGTTTCAAAAAAAGTAGGCATACGGCGTACAAAAAGTTCACGCCCTTCTTTATTTCTAAAGACGGGGTGTCCTAACCATCCAACAGCTATTCCATCCCCATTGTCCATTGAACCCGCTCGGAATAACCCCCCTTTTGCTGGATTATTACCAATATAATCATAAAAAGCTAATTTTTCAGGAATTTTAGACCAAGCTTCTGATAAACTTTGATTTTCAGCCAGTCCAGTACTAACTCTTCGATATATTTCTTGTTGAAAGTATCCCTGATCCCATTGATAACGAGTAGGACCAAATAATTCGATGGGAGTAGTTGCAGAACCATACCACATAGTTCCAGCAACAACAAAAGCTGCAAAAAAGACAGCAGCAATACTACTGGAAAGGACGGTTTCAATATTGCCCATACGTAATCCTTTGTATAGACGTTGAGGCGGACGAACACTAAGATGGAATAGGCCCGCTAATATACCCAACGTCCCTGCTGCAATATGATGAGAGGCTATTCCTCCCGGAACAAAGGGGTCAAAACCCTCCACGCCCCACGCCGGGTTTACGGGTTGGACCTTTCCGGTTAGTCCATAAGGGTCGGATACCCATATTCCAGGACCATATAATCCTGTTACATGAAATGCGCCAAAACCGAAGCAAGCCACTCCTGAAAGAAATAAATGAATTCCAAAAATCTTGGGCAAATCCAAAGAAGGTTTTCCTGTACGTTCATCACAAAAAATTTCTAGATCCCAATATACCCAATGCCAAATAGCTGCTAAGAAGCACAAGCCGGAAAACACGATATGTGCTCCGGCTACCCCTTCGTAACTCCAAAGACCCGGATTCGTTATAGTCCCTCCTGTAATATTCCAACCGCCCCACGAATTGGTTATTCCTAAACGAGTCATGAAAGGTATAACGAACATACCTTGTCTCCACATTGGATCAAGAACGGGGTCGGAGGGATCAAAAACTGCTAATTCATATAGAGCCATCGAGCCGGCCCAACCAGCAACCAGAGCAGTATGCATTATATGAACAGAAAGTAAACGACCGGGATCATTCAATACAACAGTATGAACACGATACCAAGGCAAACCCATGGAAATACCCCTTTATCAACGAAAAATAGACACTATGTAACTTTATTGCATTGGAAAAAACTATGCTACGTACCCCCCCTTTTTAGGTAATTATTTCGGAGAAAGGATTAATATTTGTTCTATTCTGTTAGTAATAATGGAACAATTCAATTCATAGAAAAAAAGGGAAGCGGATCTATTCTATATCCGATAAGTACCAATACGCAATGGGGGTGACTCCTATTTTATATGAACCAAGATAGCTATTATTGTTAATCATTCAGAAGCCCGCTCGTAAAGAATTTCCTTTATTTTTATTCATTCTCTCTTACTTTACTTTTATTTTATATTTTATTTTAGCTTATTCAACTTATGTATTAAATATCATGAATTTAAATATGATTAATAAAGTAGGAAAAAAGGGGATAATAGTATTAAAACCCGAAACCCCAATCTTACGTTTCCACATCAAAGTGAAATAGAGAACTTCATTCTCTTTTTTTTCATTTCATGCCTATTGGCGTTCCAAAAGTACCTTTTCGAAGTCCTGGAGAAGGAGATACATCTTGGGTTGACATATAGTGCGACTTGTCAGATATATTGGGCTATATGGGATTTCCCCATTTTCTCCCTCGATCGAGATATCCTCTGTTTCGCTCAAAAAGATTGATTGAATTATCAAAAATTTGTAACGCGAAGCGCAAAAAATAAAGTGGAATTAAATGCAGGGAGTATTTAGATTGATATTAGATTATCAAAATTTTTTTATGGTTTACGTGATCGGACTAATAAAATGAAGTATCCAGGCTCCGTTTAGCAAAAACCCAATTGATAATTAATATATAATATTTTTATAATTACTACTTATATGATATGCAAAATTATGATAAAAAATTCTATAAAAAAATTGAAACAGGGTGATCTAAAACTGTTGCTCAAATTAAATCATATAATTCAAAATTTGTTGACTATTTGACAGAAGACATGTGAAAGAAATGAATTGAAAAAAAAGAAGGAGTAGTAAAAAAAGACGCGGTATTTGGTTCATTTGTCCTATATGTGCAAATCAAAATCGGGCAAATTTTTCCTTTTACTCGGGGTAGAGCATAAACCTAAAAAATGGAATAAAAAAAGGAAGAAGCCCGTTCAGGAACAAGAAAAAACCATCGCCATTTCAACTGAATCTCGATGAAAAAAAAATATCAATGAATCAAATGAGTCTGACAGGCTTAATCAATCGTTTTATTAGAGGATTATAATATCTAATAAAAGGCGCCAAAACTGAATTTTTCTTTTACTTTTGGGAGCAAGCCCTTCCGTTATAAGTTAGAAAGAAAAACCTTCTATGAAAAAAGGGGAGGTTGGAATCGACACATTGATTTTTTCACAATTTTTGTTGAACCGTATGCACCAAAAGGTGCCTGTACGGCTCCTAAGGAATAAAATTTTATCCTAATCAACCGACTTTATCGAGAAAGATTATTTTTTTTAGGCCAAGAGGTTGATACCGAAATCTCGAATCAACTTATTAGTCTTATGATATATCTCAGTATAGAAAAGGATACCAAAGATCTTTATTTGTTTATAAACTCTCCTGGTGGATGGGTAATATCTGGAATGGCTATTTATGATACTATGCAATTTGTGCGACCCGATGTACAGACAATATGCATGGGATTGGCCGCTTCAATAGCATCCTTTATCCTGGTCGGAGGAGCAATTACCAAACGTATAGCATTCCCTCACGCTTGGCGCCAATGAGTTTTTTTATTTTCGAGAAAAAAATACTATGCCTTCGCCATCGGAAATATGAATTAGTTAAGTAATAATAGCATGGCACTTCGAATTCAATATGCAATTTTTTAGATTAAAAAAAATTAGATTATATATTGAAAGAGTAGTATGAGATAAGGAAGAGGTATTTCAAATGATATCTTACCTATTCGGGCACATTTGAGCGTCACAAACTTTGTTTTCACACCGGAAGCTTATTTATAAAATTTATAAAAAAAAAAAAAGACACTTTGGGATTGCTGAATCATAGACGAATCAAAAAAATGATATATAAAGCAACGGAACCATCATAGTATTTTTTTAACTCCTACAAAAAAAGAAGGATGGTAATTGGATGATTTCTGGATCTGCGTATAATACAACCTATATTTTGTTTTCTTTCGCCAAAAGGAAAGTTCAAAAAAGTCAATTCCATTGTGGAGCCGTATGCAATGCACAAAAAAAGCCTGTACGGTTATTCAATTTTCTCCGTTTTTTTGGTTTTGGTTATCCCGCCTCATTCTGCGAAATAGAAGAACCTTTTCTATTATATCATCAGGGTAATGATCCATCAACCCGCGAGTTCGTTTTATGAGGCACAAACGGGAGAATTTATCTTGGAAGCGGAAGAACTACTAAAACTTCGCGAAACCATCACAAGGGTTTATGTACAAAGAACGGGCAAACCTATATGGGTTGTATCCGAAGACATGGAAAGGGATGTTTTTATGTCAGCAACAGAAGCCCAAGCTCATGGAATTGTTGATCTTGTAGCGGTTCAATAAAAAATAGGAGCGATTTCATGCAAATCTACAATTTCTCATTTTATATCTTTTTAGATTAAAGGTTTAGTTTCATATTCTCTTCAATATAAAAAAAATATTGAAGAGAATCTTGAAGAGAAGTAATTCAGAATTAGCCGGTTAGAACTAATCTAAACCAGCCCATTATTTATATGATTCCGTATGCCAACCATTAAACAACTTATTAGAAATACAAGACAGCCAATCCGAAATGTCACGAAATCCCCAGCGCTTCGGGGATGCCCTCAGCGACGAGGAACATGTACTCGGGTGTATGTGCGACTCGTTTAGATCATAGACTGAGACATAAAAAGGACATTCTTTTTGAAATATCAAGGATCAGTACCTGTGAATAAAATAGAATGGAGGAACTCGATTCATTATTTAAAAAATATAGATCGTTCATATATTCTATTGTGTCTGAAACTTATGGTTTACATTGGTGCAAATCCAATCAACTCCATTTTTTAGAAAACCCCCAATGATAACAAATTATTATCCATTAAGCGGGGGAAATTCCCTTTTTTAGAAAAAAGATTCCACTCTTGAAAGAAAAGAACGGACTAACAGGGTAAATGACCAAATCAATTTTAAAAATGAAATACCGTTACTGTATAAAGGGGATCTCATTGTGAAAGACCTATTACTGGAATATTCATGGGGTAGAGCCAAAGAATGTGAATTGTACAAGTTACCAATAGTATTGATTAATTAAAAGAAGGAGCTCCGGTGTATAGAGAGGACCTCACCGTTTTAGAAGTAACCATAGAAACGATGGAACCCACTATTTATCCAATTATATTTACTACTTTTTGTAGTTATTCTACTTTTTGATATCAAGTATCAAGGGAATTTATCCTTTCAAAGCAAAGGAAAATACCTAGCAAAAAATAGTGGTGGGGAAGGTTAGAGTAGCAAAAGCCATTGGAATTTTTTTTTATACATTGGAATAATTCGTTTGGTTATTAATAGACTAGTAAGGGGGAAAGAATAACTAAAAAAAGAATTAGTTATTCATCAAAGTTTGATTTATTCAATGACTAGAATTAAACGCGGATATATAGCTCGGAGGCGTAGAACAAAACTTCGTTTATTTGCATCAAGCTTTCGAGGGGCTCATTCACGACTTACACGAACTATGACTCAACAGAGAATAAGAGCTTTAGTTTCGGCTCATCGGGATAGGGGTAAAAGAAAAAGAGATTTTCGCCGTTTATGGATCACTCGAATAAATGCCGTAATTCACGAAATGGGGGTATTCTATAGTTATAACCAATTCATACACAATCTGTACAAGAAGCAATTACTTCTTAATCGGAAAATACTTGCACAAATAGCTCTATTAAATAGGAGTTGTCTTTATACAATTTCGAATGACATAAACAAATAAGGGGATTGGAAGAAATCCACGAAAATATTTGAAATAGAGTTAGAGTTCTAAGGAGAATGAGCTCGGGGAAGGTAGAGTAGAAATTAGTATTATAAAAAAAGTCGTCAAAACAAAACGAGAGTATATAGTCGCTAAAAAACGAGTTATTTTTTTTCTTTTCGACGATTCTTTTCTTTTTTTTTTTATGATAGACACAGACGTAACAATCAAATTTTGATTCTTGATTGGATTTTTCGAACAAAACATTAATCTCTTTTTTAATTCCTTCAGATTGGAATTGTTATTCAATTGAAGAATAAGTCTATTTTTTTCTGGTTCTAAGGCTAGTAGTTCTAGGGGTCGACTCACTTCTTTCAAATTGTTTCTGATTATTAAGAAAAGGTAACAAAGATAAAATACGAGCTTGTTTTATAGCAATAGTGATTAATCGTTGTTGTTTTAAAGTCACTCTATTCACCCGTCTAGATAATATTTTTCCTTGTTCACTAATAAATCGACTAATTAAACTCATGTTTCTATAATCAATTCGATCCCCCGATTGGATCGGGGGCAAACGCCTACGAAAAGATCGCTTGGATTTAGTAAAAAGTCGCTTAGATTTATTCATAATTTTTTATTCCTTATCTCTAAAATCCTATTTTGATAGGATCAAAATAAAAACGATTTCTATTTCTATATAGGATAGAGTTTCTATATAGAATTAAGAATCTAGGATTAGATTTCTTTCTATTGATTTATTTGTTTATATTTATATATATGTAATAATATATAGGTACTAGCATTATTCCTGTTTTTAAAATAAAAGTTGACATACAAGCACTCAATTTGATCTATTTCTTGATTTCCCCGTGAATTGTATGTTTATAACAATAGGGACAGAATTTTCTCAATTCCAATCGACTAGGGGTGTTATGCCGATTCTTTTGAGTAATATATCTGGAAATTCCTGCTGATTCTTTTTTAATATCATTTCGAACACAACTGGTACATTCCAAAATAATTGTTACTCGAACATCTTTACCCTTGGCCATGAAACCTCCTTTGGATTTATGATTCACCTCAATCTTCTATTTTCATTTTAGGATCCAGAAAGAACAAGAACCAAAAAAATAGAAGCTGTTAACTAAAAAAAATTCTGAAATATTTCGTTGCAATGAATATTAATTAGTAATTAAATAAAAATAATAAGTAATACAATGATTTTGTGAAAACTCTATTTAAAATCTTTGTACAGTATTTTTTTTTAAGTATCTCATAAGATACTCTTTCCCTAGCAACACTTTTTTTCGTTCTATTACTAATACTAATTTAATTGGATCCTGAACCCTCATTTTTATGACCTTTCTCCCCCCCCACCTTTTCTAATTAGTTTTTTAGAATAAATTAGAAAAAGTGGGGGGGGGGGGTTAGTCCCCGATCGTTGATTGTATCTCTAAATTTTTCACCCCTTTCTGATGTTAATAACTAGAATCAAAAAAAGGGAAATGTTAATGCATCTGGAAATAAACGATTAATCTCTATTAATAAACCCGCTAACGAACCGAACCATAGAGTACTTAGTACCGGTGCTACGGAAAGATATGTTTTTAGATCTCGCATTTGAAATCCTCCTTCTTTCTTCTTTATTGTATTACATTATATATAGTAATATATATAACTACAGATGTACATGTAATTAAGAAGTTTTTGTATTTGTATACGTAACTTACGTCCCTCCGCTTTCAAAATGAGAATTGAAATATTGTCTACTAGAACGATCTTATAGATTCCATTTGAAAACGTAAACGCCTATTTATGTCAAATTGAAATTGAGAGAATTTTCGTAAAAAAAAGTAAATTTTTTAATTATATCTTTGTTATCTGATATGAGAAAAAAAGAAGAAATGAATTTGATATACCAATAAAAAAGAAGAAGGATGTGGAAAACAAGACAGGAATTCTCTACAATGACACTGTAAACCAATTGAAAGGGATGTAGCGCAGCTTGGTAGCGCGTTTGTTTTGGGTACAAAATGTCACGGGTTCAAATCCTGTCATCCCTACCTATTACTGCTCAGAAGAGCAGTAACGAGGTATCTATTTTGATCGATTTTTTTAATAAAATCGGACATACATATAATTCTGAAATTTATGATATACTATGTATGATATAGTATATACGTACGAAATAGATTCGGGTTAAAAAATGCCCTCTTTCTAGCTTTTTCGTTTTTTAGAAAAAAAAACAAGAAAAACGCTCTTAGTTCAGTTCGGTAGAACGTGGGTCTCCAAAACCCAATGTCGTAGGTTCAAATCCTACAGAGCGTGATTTCACTCTTGTTTATTAGATTGTGTCAAAATTCCACTGCTCGCAAATTACTGAGCAGAAATCTGAATTAGACCTCCCGCATATGAAAGCAAGAAGGAGGTCAGTAAAAAAAAACGAGATGTTAATTAATTAAAAGTCCAACTGATCACCACGTCTGTATTGTAAATAAGCAGTTACGAATAATCCAGCCAAAGTAATAGGAATTAGACCTAAGACGATTCCAAATAAAAAAACTTCAATCATTTCAATTTTCTTTTGTTTTCATTTTTGAAAGGGAGAAAAGAGAGGTACTATCTATTCCTAGCTCTTAATCTGTATTGCCGATGAATCTCACAAAATTGGGGAATTAACACGGTAAGGAACTATCGAACATATGAAATACCACCGAAATCCTTTTTTATAAAAAAATCTGCATTCAATTAATTTCAAATAAGTCGTATTTTGCTTAGACCAATAAATAGAACTGAGGTTATAGTTAAAGCTGCTAGTAGAAAACCGAAATAACTAGTTATAGTAGGCATGAAGGGACTCAATAAAATATGGTTTTTTATACATATGTTTCTAAAGTACTTCCCTAAGTTTCAATTG